CAGAAAAGACAAAAAAATTTCAGGATAATAAACACTGTCTAAAATTTCTCTTAGATTCGAACCCATAGCTGATGATAGAACTAGAATAGAGATTTTTTGTTTCCTACTCACGCGAGCCCATATCCTTGCTTTTCTATCAATCTCTAATTCTGATCTTCCCCCCCAATCTGATATTATGGTGCCGGTATAAACCGAAACTCCGTTGTGGTCCAATTCTGATCGGTAATAAATACCGGGGCTTTGCAGTATTTGACTGATCACAATTCTATAAATTCCATTTACTATAGAAGTTCCTAGTGAATTCATTAGAGGAATGTTTCCAATCAAAATAGTTTGTTCTTGCATATCCCTACTGGTTTTCCAAATTAATCCCGCGGATACATATAATTCAGAAGAATATGTGAGTAATTCATACATAGCATTTCTTTCCTTTATCAAAGGTTCTACCAATTGATACCTTTCCACAAATAATTGAAATTCGATTTCATGATCTGTATCTTCAATTTTTGGAAACTTATAAAGTTCTTCTGTCAAACCCTGATCAATGAACCTACAAAACCCTTCAAATTGTATCTGATTAAACCCAGGTATTATAGATATTGCCTCATTTGTATCCCCGAGCATTTTTAATTTCCCATTTAGCATTTAACAAAGAATCCCATTATATTATTAAATTATTAAGTACATTCTTCATCGAATTAGATCGATGATCTAGCACCGATGGAATTTCTATTCTGTTTACTGAATCACATGAAATTTTACCCAACTCCATATTTTGAATGAAATGTATGAACTACGTATGAACGGAGAAATAAAGATAATTTTCTACTTAAATTGGAAGTTGCAACAGATTCAAATGGAAAGGAATTGATAAAACAATCCTAGAAACGGAATTCTGTCACTTAGACTTATTAAGGCCGTAGGGTTTTGTATAGAATAGCAAAACAAAAAAGAAGATGATTCAAATTATACCATTATTATGATTATGATATTAAATATTCGAATTTGAGAAAACTAAAAAGATTCGGAGATAAAGACAAAAAATCAGATAGAATCCTTAGCGCTTAACCGACTTTGCCTTTATATTAGGGATTCCATTGTTAAAAAAATGATTCTAAGAGAAGAGAGATATTTGTACTTTACTTATTCTTTTTCTTTTTGAGTAAAATACGATTTGAAGTGTATAGTGTATAATAGTGTATAGTGTATAATATAAATATATAAATAAAATATAAATAAAAAAATATAATTATAATATTAAAAATTATTAAAATTAAATTTAAGAAGGGTTGCATTTAGTAAACATCTATGCATAATCTTATGAGAATTGCCAACATATCATATTTAAATAATAGATATCTGTGTAACAATTTATGTTCTATGGTTTACATAGGCTCATATGTTTTGTTATAATTCGAATTGAAAATTGAATTGAAAAAATCAATACTGATTGGTTCTGTCTCAATTTGTATTTTCTTAGGTTATTAGGAAAACACAATTTGAGATTCAAATCCCAGAACCGTTGATGAATTCGAAGTAAGCAGTCAATAGTTACTGGTTCAAAATTTGTCGGCTGAAAATAAATGTTTAATTTTTCAATAGAAAAGCGAGAGAATGCTTTTAGCATCGTTTCAGATACTATAATCGAGGTTTCAGATACTATAATCGAGGGGATGTATCAAATACAATCAAAAAGGGATCCCTCTTTTAGGGATTTTTGGGAAAGGATTCCGGAAAACAGGAGTCAAAATGCAAGTACAATAAAGATTCAGTAATCCGGGAGGATTTTCATCCATTTTGTCTCATTTTGTTTGGCGACATGGCCGAGTGGTAAGGCGGGGGACTGCAAATCCTTTTTCCCCAGTTCAAATCCGGGTGTCGCCTGATAAACAAAAAACTCGAAATCTATTCTTCTCCTCTGTTATGCGAATTCTATCAGTAGCAGCAGAACAGAGGAAATAGGCCGTTGATGCTTTGTTTAATTCTGAATTATGGGGTCTAAAGGTCTTCTAAAACTAAAAGAAAAGATTGTGAATGCTCTAGGATTAGGATTCAACGAAATATTCTAATCCACGGCTAAAGGTGCTATTAAGACCTCATGATTCCCTTCTATTACATTACTATATTAGTATTAGTTATTAGTACTATATTACTTACTAAATTAGTAATTACTTACTAAATTAGTAAGGGAGTGTCTAATGATTGGATCAGATTGTATAGCCTGATCGGAAATTCAATTAATAGCTTTGGAAAGGGCCGGAAGTTGATTTATACACGCCGGACTCGTGAGAAGCTCAGGTATCCAATCAATGTTAGATTGGATGAATAATTTACTTTTATAGAAAAGGGGGAAAAAGGAAAGACTTTCTTTTCGGCAACCCCCCTGTTTCACATTCACAGCAATAATAGGGAAAGGGGGTATGGATTAGATCAAATGGGGAAATAGGGGTTTGTAATAGATAGTGATTTCTCTTTTTTAGCGCTTTCCCCCTTCTGTTTTGACTCACGAGGGTCAACAAAAGAATAGACCCTATTATTCTTATATTCTTATTCCTACATGTTCTTATTCCCTTGGGATTTTACTACGTATTTTACTTATCTTTGATCTTTCCCAATTCGAAATCATAATCGATTTTTTGGATTGCTTTCTCAATAGTATTCGGCCAGAACCTACCTTTTGACTCTGCACCATTGATTCCACTATTATTATTGAGGAATAATGGAATAATTCCTTCGTAATTATAGAGATAGGGGATATAATTCACATGGATATAGTAAGTCTCGCTTGGGCTGCTTTAATGGTAGTCTTTACATTTTCCCTTTCACTCGTAGTGTGGGGAAGAAGTGGGCTCTAGAAGTACTACTAACTGAGTTGAGAAATCAAACCATATCAATTGTTTTATGGATCGTTCTGCAACGCATTTTGAACTAGTTAAAATAAAAATCTCTGAATTTAGAATCCCATTTGACTGCAATGGAGTAATCTATGCTATGAATCATACTCTTTCAACCAAAGAGATATTTCAGCGATTCCCGTGTTTGTATTCCGAAAAGAAAGGGATTCAGATGGTTGGAAATTTATTCTAACCTAAAATTCTTCCGAAATCTTCTATTTAAATCAGCGGAATGGGCTCTTACCATCTTTATAGCTTTATAGATGGATATTGAGGAAGACCAGACCCCTTTTTGATTTCTTTCCCTGAGAAGTCATTTTTTAAGTGTATACACGCTTTCTATGAGGAATGATATAGAGATAGTGGTCGTCTAACAAAACAAGAGACTATGCAATAATAAGATCTTGCCTCGGACGAATCACATATTGGGCATTTACCGTAATTTGAAATTTGAGATTGAGAAGGTCGATTTATGCTTTATTGACTTATTTCATATCGTGGTTTGGGCATTAAAAATCGGTGAGGTTTCCTTTAGGAAAAGGAAAGGAATTAGAATCCTAAGATAAGAATTATTTCCGAGTGATTGGAACAAGCAGCAAATTGAGTGTTATGTCAATCCCATACAATATATGGAATTATGGAATTAATATACACATCTATGAAGATATGAAGAGAATATTGTAGATTGATCCGTAGAAACTTGAGCCTTTATCTTTATTTTTATTCTAGATTCTAACTTTATAGTCTGAGTTTATAGACTAAGAGATAGATGGGATGGTAAGAAAGAAATATATGAATCCTTCTACCATCTCATCTATCTCTTAGAATACTGCCGATTATAGTCCGCTCATTTCATTTAAGTTAAGGTGTGAAATTAGAATGCTTTTCATTTGACTTCGTCAATTTTTGATAAGAACTCAGAAGGAAAGTTTCATTCAAATGAAGTTGAAAATGTAATTGAATTAATCATTTTGACTGACTGTTTTTACGTAAATGATAAGTAGAAACGCGGTAGGAACTAGAATGAATAGTGCAGTAGCAATAAATGCAAGAATATTTACTTCCATGATCTCATCGGTTTTTTTTACTTCGGAATAACTCGGGATTTAATCCCCTAGAGGTGATAAATCTTTCGTCTGTAAATTCAATGAATGAATTACCTCTTGATGATCTTGAATCGGATCAATATCATGAATAACAAGATCTAATCTATCAAATCAATTCGTCGTCGAGACTTGAATAGTATAACATAGGAAGTTCTTTTATCGATACCGAATCCAAATTGGGATTCCTGACCCAATCAATTGAAAATTCCTTTATTTAGCATCGGTTTCTTTGTTTTTTCTATAATCCGCCTTGCGTCTTCCTCGCATAATCATCTGATGAAGGATCATCGGATTGTTTCTCCACTTCGATTAATCACATAGTTACAAACCTAAACAAACAATAAAAGCGAAATGAAAAATATAGTAAAGAAAAAACAAATAAAGACCCCCTTTTGCTTTGGAGATGAAAGTATGCTCCCCGACACCCTTTACTAGTTCATAGAACGAGAAAAATGAATTGCTGCATTTATTGAATCCGTCGGGACTGGCGGGGCTCGAACCCGCAGCTTCCGCCTTGACAGGGCGGTGCTCTGACCAATTGAACTACAATCCCAGCGAACTAGCAAAGAATCTTATTCTTTTTCGTATGGAGTGTTTTTGAAGGATAAGAGGGTTATAAAATCTCAGGGTGACTTGGCGAATTATTGGGCCGAGCTGGATTTGAACCAGCGTAGACATATTGCCAACGAATTTACAGTCCGTCCCCATTAACCGCTCGGGCATCGACCCAGGAAAAATCAATTTTAGGCTTTTTGGTAATCCATAATCAATCTCCTTTCGTAGTACCCTACCCCCAGGGGAATTCGAATCCCCGCTGCCTCCTTGAAAGAGAGATGTCCTAAACCACTAGACGATGGGGGCCGACTTGCCCAACCGATCTCATACTATGATCATAGTATGATCAATTTTTTGAAATTGTCAATATAATGGAATGATTAGAGCCGAGGGATCTTTCCGTTTTTCAGAATTGTATAGAATTTTCGGATTCGTCATTTATATT